AACGCATTACTTATTATTTTATTTATTCTATATTCTATTCCAAATCAATTATTCTATTCCAAATCAATGGAGCAGCCATCATTCATTAATAATAAAAATATAAGAGATTAATAATAAATATAAAAAATAAGAAACGCTCTGATATCCATATTGAGTCATTCTAAGGTATTTTTTTTAGTTTAACTAGCATCAAAGGATATATTTTCTATTGTATTCTCGTATCGTTTATTCCTATGAGGTCCCAGACGAAATAGAATGATTTTCTATTTTATTTTAGAAGGGATATAATGAAATTCCTTGATTAGCTCTTTGATCCATTTTATTTGACTGATGGATCCAACAAAAAATTTTAATAAATTAAATGAAAACTTCTTATTCAAACCGCCTCGTGATCTTCAACCAATTATGCGCTTCAATATAATTACCAGGAGTAAGCGCTATAGCTTGTTTCCAATACTCGGCAGCTTGATCGAACCAAGCCTCTGCAATTTCAGAATCCCCCTGTCGAATGGCCTGTTCTCCTCGGTCGGAATCGGTGGGTAAATTCCTTTCCTTCGAACCGTACTTGAGAGTTTCCTACCTCATACGGCTCGGCAATCCATTATTTTTTTGGTGTCCCCTCCTAATCCAATCCATCGAAATGAATAAGATTTTGCGTAAATCTATCCCATTTTTTATTGGCTTAACCAGATAATTAATTTACATGAGTTTCAAACTTGAATTTTGATTACTAATCTAATCAGTTTTATCTTTTCTCCCACCTTCAGAAGAATGAAACATAGGCATCCTTCGCTATCGGTATAATTTTCTGAAAGGTAACTATCTCGGTTTCATTTTCATATAGAAATTCATATAGAATCTTTGAAAAAGACTTTCCTCCATAAGAAAAGGGCTTACTATCTTTGGGATCTGATGCTACACCGCTGCTTAATACCTTAGTGGATCGACTCTATCACATAAGTTGATTCCTAATTTTTATCTCATATCATGACATAAGTAAGCAGTTCTTATTGTATCGGACCAAAACCTCGCAAATTGATCTTTACGGCGCTTCCTCTAACAATTGGATCTTTTATCCATAGAATAAAATGGGCATATCTATTTCTTCATATTTCGGCTTATACTTATATGAAGTCTCTTTTTTTGCTACAGCTAATAAAAATCGTTGTTTTGTACGATACTTATGTAGAAAGCCCGTTTTTTTTATTTGTAGTATTTACTTTTTTACTTTTTATTTTACTAACCTATTTTCTCTTTTTTCCTCTTTTCTATAGTGGAGATAGTCGCACGTAATGACAGATCACGGCCATATTATTAAAAGCTTGCGGTAAGAATGGATTTCGTTCGAGTGCTCGGAAATAATATTCCAAAGCTTTCGTATGTTCTCCGTTGCTTGTGTGGATAAGGCCTATGTTATAAAGTATATAACTTCGATCATAGGGATCAATTTCTAGTCGCGTAGCTTCGTAATAATTTTGTAAAGCTTCCGCATAATTTCCTTCGGATTGGGCTGACATCCGTTACGGTCGTTCATTCTATTCAAAGAATCCCCGTTCCAGAACCGTACATGAGATTTTCACCTCATACGGCTCCTCCCTTCTGTGCATAATGATAATAATCCATGAAATAAAAATGAAATATTCTCATTATAAACTGAGAGGGGCTAGCGTTTTTACAAGAAATCTCTAGCCAACCCTCCTGCAAGAGGTATTTTCTTAACTTAATACCAAGGGCATTGGTGCTATATAGAAAAACTCCAACAATTTCTTTGTCCTCAACGCCCCCTATTTTCAGGAATTAGTCACTTCAACGGTCTTCGATGGTTATACGGGTATCCAAAGTACGAACGAGATGGATGTTTGTTGTCCCAACCATTCTTGGTAGTCCCGATCCCGATAAGGAAAGGGGATAATTTATAACAAAGTTTTTGTGTTGTTGATTCCTAGGTGTAGCGCTTCTTCCCCTATGCCGCCCATTGGTACTAGTATAGTGGGATTGACCTAGAATACAGAACCCATAGGTCTAACCTTTCGCTTAAGACTCGAATCAAAATGAAAGCGTCTGAGGCTGCATCAACCGAGGATACACGACAGAAGGGGTTGTTCCATTTTCAAACTTCACCTTCAGCAAGCGTAGGTTTATTTCAATAATAGTTTTATTTCTATCCCGAATGAATCATATGGCTTTCTCGTAAAATAAAATTGAGAATGATAAATAAAAACAAATCAAAAAATCAAATCGCACCATCTCTGTAATAGGTAAATGCTTCTTTTTCTCCTGAAGTTGTCGGAATTATTCGTAATAAGATATTGGCTACAATTGAAAAGGTCTTATCAATAAAATTTCCATTTATCCGCGATCTAGGCATAGTTAACAATCCATTCGATAATTCTTCGCATTACCTCTCGGGGGAAAAGAATCCCACAAAAAGGGAATTTACATTACGAAATAACATAAAAACAGACTCATTCTAAAAAAAGATTAGGAAGAAAGGTTTGAA